TTTATGAGATCATTGAATCATTTATTTCTCTTGAAATCGCTTCAATCTTTATTTTTACACACGTCTTTTTTTAGGAGGTCTACAGCCATTATGGGGCATAGGGGTTACATCTCGTACAAAACTTAATAGTATACCACTTCTACGAATAGCCCGTAATGCTGCATCTCTTCCTAGACCAGGACCTTTTATCATTACTTCTGCTCGTTGCATACCTTGATCGACTACTGTACGAATAGCGTTTCCTGCTGCTGTTTGAGCAGCAAATGGTGTCCCTCTTCTTGTACCCTTGAATCCACAAGTACCGGCCGAGGCCCAAGAAACAACCCGACCCCGTACATCTGTAACAGTCACAATGGTATTGTTGAAACTTGCTTGAACATGAATAACCCCCTTTGGTAGTCTACGTGTACTTTTACGTGAACCAATACGTCCATTCCTACGTGAACCAATTCTTGGTATAGGTTTTGCCATATTTTATTATCTCATAAATATGAGTCAGAGATATATGGATATATCCATTTCATGTTAAAACAGATCTTTTATTTTTATTTGTACATTTGGGGTCCTTTAGGGAGTTCTTTTTAGAAAAATTATCCTTGTCTTTGTTTATGTCTTGGGTTGGAACAGATTACGATAATTCGTCCCCGCCTACGGATCAGTCGACATTTTTCACAAATTTTACGAACAGAGGCCCTAATTTTCATATTTTGCATTCCTTAACTTAAACTTAATGCCTAATTTACTTAGTGGAAGAAAATAAGTTTCTTGAAATTTAATTTAAAATCTCGAATTGTATCTCCCAAAAAGTAATCTAAAATCACCTAATCGTTCGAGTTTGAATCTTTGTTGCGGAGTCTATAAATTATACGCCCTCGGGTTGAATCATAACGACTTACCTCAATTTTGACTCTATCTCCTGGTAGTATCCGTATAAAACTACGTCGGATCCTTCCTGAAACATAACCTAGAATCAGATCTTCATTATCTAAACGAACCCGGAACATACCGTTGGGAAGTGATTCAGTAATTAAACCTTCATGAACCCATTTTTGTTCCTTCATTCCAGGTAAAACCCCCTTGAAATATCAACTAATGGAGGAGGAGTGATATTAGATAACTCTTTCTCTTTTTTTTTTTCACAAATAGTCAATTTCGTATCTAATTTTGATAGTCGAAGGCTTACCATATATAACACAAGATTTCTCCGCCGATTCCTTCTAATCGAGCTTCTCGGTCTGTCATTATACCTCGAGAAGTAGAAATAATTACAATCCCTATACCACCTAAAATTCTAGGAATTCTTTGATAGTTAGAATAGATTCGTAGACCAGGTCGACTTATCCGTTTTAAATTTAAAATAGTTTGAGATGGCCCCTTCCTATTTCTTCTATGTTGTAGGGTTAAAACCAAAAAATCTTTGTTGTTTTCCCGATGTTTTCTCACGTTTGCTATAAAACCTTCTCTTAAAAGTATTTTTACAATGCTTTCAGTGATGCTAGTAGATGATATTCGAACCGTTACTTTTTTATGCATGTCAGCATTTCGTATAGAGGTTATTATGTCAGCAATAGTGTCCCTACCCATAATGAACTAAAATTTGGGGTTCCTAAAAATTTGGATATAATAAACATGATATTTTTTGTTATGAAGTAACATTATTAAAGGTATATACGTGAGACACAATCTATTAATCATTCAAAATACTCTACTATAACTTATAATATAATGATGATGTTCTTATCTTATAATACTTCAGGGGCTAATGACACTATTTTAGTAAAATTTAACTTTCTTAATTCTCGGGCGATCGCACCAAAAACTCGAGTTCCTTTTGGATTTCCTTCTTCATCAATGACAACTGCAGCATTGTCATCATATCGTATTATCATACCATTATCGCGTTTGAGTTCTTTACAAGTACGTACAATTACAGCTCTGATCACTTCCGATCTTTTTAGGGGCATATTTGGTACTGCTTCTTTGATCACAGCAACAATAACATCACCAATATGAGCATATCGGCGATTACTAGCTCCTAGTATTCGAATACACATCAATTCGCGGGCCCCGCTGTTATCTGCTACATTCAAATAGGTCTGGGGTTGAATCATATCATTTTTTTATCTGTTCTTTCAATGCAAAACAAAAGGGGCTAAAAAAAAAAAGAAACGAAACCTGCAATTGCTTTTTGATTCCAAGAACTCTTTCTTTTGGTTATACGTTTCTATCACGAAATAATGAATTGAGTTCGTATAGGCATTTTGGATGCCGCTATTGAAATAGCCTTTCTAGCTATATTTTCTGCTACTCCACCCATTTCATAAAGTATTCTACCTGGTTTAACAACAGCTACCCAATATTCGGGAGATCCTTTACCCGACCCCATACGTGTTTCCGCAGGTCTTACTGTAACGGGTTTGTCTGGAAATATACGTACCCATATTTTTCCACCACGGCGGGCATTTCGTGTCATTGCTCGTCGCCCTGCTTCTATTTGTCT